CAATCAATCGAATATTGATTAATACGTAATCGATCGAACACTACTTGCACTACTTGAAAAGGATTCTTCTGTTCAGAAACGAAATGTTCCAAATGTTCCTGGAAATTCTTGCTCCCATTGGACCATTTGTATCTATATGCATCAGTATCCCGATTCATGGATCTCTCAGTTCGAGAAATAAGAGGATCAAACCATTTCTTCTGACTCTTTTTCAAATTTGATAAATGTTGGTTGATCGTATATTTCATTATAGTTATATGATTCAGAGTATCATTTCCTATTTGATCCCTTTGAATTCCATATTCGAAGTTACGATCGGATCTATTCATTAAAAAGAATCGATTCGATACATTTCTTATGTACCCATAGGTGCTATATTGGATTTGAATCAGATTTCGGATCAATCTATATTGATTGACTGCCTCCATTATGTTGTTGCTAGCAAATACCGCTGTTTTTAGTTTGGGATCTTCCAAATCATTCCCGCAGTAGATCCGGACCGATTTTTTTATGATCCTTCGAGAAAAAGATTCATTCTCCTCATAAAAAAGAGGAGGTAGAACCAATAAGGATTTCTTTTTCGATTCATCTCTGGAGTTGAATACCTCATTCAATAATTTTTTTTGATCCAACCCGTAGGAATCAATAGAAAAGGCAAATACCCTATGATACACCAGATCCGGCTCGGTTATTGATAGAGTGAATAGATCCGCCATTTCTGGGAATCTCTCTTCTGATTCAAAAAAATCGTGGCGTAACGTGTATCCCCCTTTGTTCCGGTCATGGAATAGATGAAAGAAATCAAAAAATGGATTTTTGTTCAAGAATGAAATCTTATTGGAACTGTCCATATCCGGTTCATCCTTTGGAACCAGATCCGGGATGTGATATGGTTCCGAAGGATGAATTGAGACGGTATTTTGTAAATACGTAATTATCTTGAATATATCAACCATTTCTTTATTTTCCGCTCGCCTGGAAGGGACAAAAGAAACATCTTGTTTTTTCTTCAACAATTTCTGATCTCTAGTGGACCTCTCAGTAGGATTCGAACCCAGATGAAGTTCTGACCATCTGTCAGAGAAAAAAGAACGAATTGATCTTGTAGGATTCCCAAGAAATTCTTCGATTTCTTCCGGAAGCAGATGATTATTCATCCGCTTCTCAGGTTCCGTGAATAGCCAGGACATGGAGGAAGATCCAAAAAGGCATTTCGGGAATCGATCTGATTCTATCTCTGTTCGTTCCATTTGAAGAAAGGAAGGATCCCAAAGAATCGATCTCTCTTTTAGTTGCTGAATCTCTGTTTGATCGATCAATGTGTGATATTCTGAATCCTCATTTCTAACGGAATCGAAATGATCTCTGGATTGATCAGAAGAAGATCCTTTCCATTGGCTAGAATCCGTTACTTGAACGAAAATAGATCTTGTGGAATCATATTGAATATTTGACAATACATTCCGTACCTTGCTAAAAAACCGATCCTTGTTTACCAACCACACATTGTCTAACCAAATCCAATTCTCTCTCGAGACGTTCCTCAAAAAATCCGATTCGTGCTGATTCTTCCCCCAACTAACGAAGAGATCTTGGCGGAATTGCCACATATGAAATTGAGCACAATTTTGCAAAGAAATACCCCACTTGTTTCTCGAGAAGAGATGGGAAACATGCTCAATATCATTGGATTGCATAGTTGCCCCAGCTCCTTGTTGTTTGAAGAAACTCTCCCCCTCAATTGGTCTTTTTTCACGAAAAGCAGACATGAGATAAGAAATCAAGTCTTTCCCTAAGATTTCGAATAGCTGTCCCGAATTCAAGTTGATTATGTTTCGTTTCTTCCTCGGAGAAAGACGATCAAACAATTCCCAATCATGGTCCTTGCGGATCGGATCATCCGTATAGGATAAAAAATGAAACTCCAGATATTTGCTATCTTTCTCTTTGAATGAGATCTCAATTCCAGCTATGGTTTCATTAGATATCTGACAACTAGAATCCCTCTTTTTTCCGATCCGGTTCCTCCACCACCGCGAACCCCGGTTAGATTCAGGCATGATACACTTTTTCTTTATTGGGAGAACCCAAGTACTCTCTTGCGGACCCATGAAACAACTCTCAGAAATCTTTTTCCCTTTTGGAAGATACAGGAGCGAAACAATCAACCTATTTCTATTGGAAGACCAAAAAGATTCTTCCAATGTCTCATTTCTGGGTCCAATGGAATTCATAGGTATAGGAAGAAGCCCCATCAAATAGAGATTTTTTCTTTCGACCATCTTTCGATTGTTAATACGAGATATAAGGACCACTACTACAAGCAGTACTACACCTTTGATCGTGAAATATCGATTGCTTGTTGCACCCTGTGAATCACGTGAAAGTAGGATACTCAAAATTCGGGGGTCAAAGAGTTTCATAAAACGTTCTTGGTGGAAAAAAATGTGAGTGAAAGATCCCACTGAATCGAATTTGATCCATGAATCTAAGAAATAGT